GTTAATGTAGCTTAGAAATTTAAAGCGAAGCACTGAAAATGCTTAGACGAGCTCTTAAAGCTCCATAAACACACAGGTTTGGTCCCAGCCTTATTATTAGCTGTTAGTAGAACTATACATGCAAGTCACCGCGTCCCCGTGAAAATGCCCTCTAGGTCACATTGACCAAAAGGAGCAGGTATCAAGCCCACTCCCCACAAAAGTAGCTCACAACACCTTGCTAAGCCACACCCCCACGGGTAACAGCAGTAACAAACATTAGGCAATGAACGAAAGTTCGACCTAGCTATACTAACCAATTCAGGGTTGGTAAATTTCGTGCCAGCCACCGCGGTCATACGATTAACCCAAGTTAACAATTAACGGCGTAAAGAGTGTTTTAGAACTAGTAGGACACTAAAGTTCAGTCTTAACTAAGCCGTAAAAAGCCTCAGTCAAAGCAAAAATAAATGACGAAAGTAACTTTACATATTCTGAACACACGACAGTTAAGGCCCAAACTGGGATTAGATACCCCACTATGCTTAACCGTAAACTAAAGTAGCATACCAACAATGCTACTCGCCAGAGTACTACAAGCAATAGCTCGAAACTCAAAGGACTTGGCGGTGCTTTATACCCCCCTAGAGGAGCCTGTTCTATAATCGATAAACCCCGATAAACCTCACCACCTCTTGCTAATTCAACCTATATACCGCCATCTTCAGCAAACCCTGTCAAGGACCCATAGTAAGCAAGAGAATCACACATTAAAACGTTAGGTCAAGGTGTAGTCTATGAGGTGGGAAGAAATGGGCTACATTTTCTATCCTCACAGAACAACTAACGCCGCCCCTTATGAAAAAAGTGGTCAAGGCGGATTTAGAAGTAAATTAAGAATAGAGAGCTTAATTGAATAGGGCAATGAAGCACGCACACACCGCCCGTCACCCTCCTCAAATTAATTTAAACTACCAAAACATCCATAATCTAACCCCACTAAATTACCAGAGGAGATAAGTCGTAACAAGGTAAGCATACTGGAAAGTGTGCTTGGAATCACCAAAGTGTAGCTTAAGCCCAAAGCATCCGGCTTACACCCGGAAGATTTCAACTAAATGACCACTTTGAAATTACTAGAACTAGCCCTATTCCCCTACACTAAACCACAATCCCCATTAAACCAAAACATTTACCATAACCCATATAAGTATAGGCGATAGAAAATATGCTTAGGCGCTATAGAAGCAGTACCGTAAGGAAAGATGAAAGAAATACTTAAAGTATATTAAAGCAAAGATTAAAACTTCTACCTTTTGCATAATGGTTTAACCAGAACAACTTTACAAAGAGAACTATAGCTAATAACCCCGAAACCAGACGAGCTACCTATGGATAGTATACGAACTAACTCATCTATGTGGCAAAATAGTGAGAAGATCTGTAGGTAGAGGTGAAAGGCCTACCGAGCCTGGTGATAGCTGGTTGTCCAGAACAGAATCTAAGTTCAGCTTTAAATCTACCTAAAGAACTAATAATCCAAATGTAGATTTAATTGCTAGTTCAAAGGGGTACAGCCCATTGAACAAAGGATACAACCTTTAATAGAGAGTAACCAAACACCACACCCATAGTTGGCCTAAAAGCAGCCATCAATTAAGAAAGCGTTAAAGCTCAACACTGCTTACTGTCTTAAATACCAAACCTCTCAAACACCTCCTATTAAATACACTGGACTAATCTATTTATGAATAGAAGAGACAATGTTAATATGAGTAACAAGAATAATATTCTCCCTGCACAGACCTATATCAGATCGGATGCCCACTGATAGTTAATCAACAGGTATGACAACCCATAATAAATAATCATACCAACCAAAATGTTAGCCCAACACAGGTGTGCAACTATAAAGGAAAGATTATAATAAGTAAAAGGAACTCGGCAAAAACAAACCCCGCCTGTTTACCAAAAACATCACCTCTAGCATAAATAGTATTAGAGGCAATGCCTGCCCAGTGACCAACGTTAAACGGCCGCGGTATCCTGACCGTGCAAAGGTAGCATAATCACTTGTTCCTTAATTGAGGACTTGAATGAATGGCCACACGAGGGTTTAACTGTCTCTTACTTATAATCAGTGAAATTGACCTCTTCGTGAGGAGGCGAAGATACCTAAATAAGACGAGAAGACCCTATGGAGCTTAAATTTCATACCCAAGTCTCACACATCACCCAATTAAGGACCACAACATCCCTGACACCTGGGTAGACAATTTTGGTTGGGGTGACCTCGGAGTATAAACCAACCTCCGAATATCTAGTACCTAGACCTAACCAGTCAAAGAAATCTCACACAACAGTATTCTATAACCTATTGACCCAAAAAATTTTGATCAACGGAACAAGTTACCCTAGGGATAACAGCGCAATCCTGTTCTAGAGTCCATATCGACAACAGGGTTTACGACCTCGATGTTGGATCAGGACATCCCAATGGTGTAACCGCTATTAATGGTTCGTTTGTTCAACGATTAAAGTCCTACGTGATCTGAGTTCAGACCGGAGAAATCCAGGTCGGTTTCTATCTATTACAATTTCTCCCAGTACGAAAGGACAAGAGAAAATGGAGCCCATTATCCAACAAAGCTCCTAGTCCAATAGATGATATTATCTTAATCTAATATCCTACCCACTACCCTGCCCAAGAACAGGGTTTGTTAAGATGGCAGAGCCTGGTAATTGCATAAAACTTAAAACTTTATACTCAGAGGTTCAACTCCTCTTCTTAACACATGTTCATAGTCAACCTGCTAATGCTCGTAATCCCAGTAATACTAGCCATAGCATTCCTAACCCTCCTAGAACGAAAAACTCTAGGTTACATGCAATTTCGTAAAGGACCCAATGTAGTAGGCCCAAACGGCCTACTACAACCATTCGCCGATGCAATAAAACTATTTATTAAAGAACCCCTACAACCCCTAACATCTTCAACCTCACTTTATATTATTGCCCCAACCCTAGCCCTATCCATCGCCCTTATTATATGAACCCCACTACCAATTCCATATCCCCTAGTCAACATCAACCTAGGAGTATTATTTATCTTAGCCACATCAAGTCTAGCCGTATACTCCATCCTATGATCAGGGTGAGCATCCAATTCAAAATACGCACTAATTGGAGCATTACGAGCAGTAGCACAGACCATTTCATATGAAGTAACCCTAGCAATCATCCTATTATGTATCCTACTTATAAGTGGGTCATTCACACTATCAACCTTAATCAAAACTCAAGAACACACCTGACTCCTGCTTCCGTCATGACCTTTAGCAATAATATGATTCATCTCAACACTTGCAGAAACAAATCGAGCTCCATTCGACCTTACAGAAGGAGAATCCGAACTCGTATCAGGATTTAATGTCGAATACGCCGCAGGACCATTTGCGCTATTTTTTATGGCCGAATATACTAACATCATTATAATAAATGCCCTAACAGCTACAATCTTCATAAGTGCAATCCACAGTATATATTTCCCAGAATTCTTCTCCATCAACTTCACCTTAAAAACCCTACTACTAACAACCATCTTTCTATGAGTACGAGCATCATACCCCCGATTCCGCTACGACCAGCTCATACATCTTCTATGAAAGAATTTTCTACCACTGACATTAGCCATATGTATGTGACACACTGCACTACCCATTTTCTTAGCTAATATCCCTCCACAAACATAGAAATATGTCTGATAAAAGAATTACTTTGATAGAGTAAAACATAGAGGTGAGAGCCCTCTTATTTCTAGAACCTTAGGGCTTGAACCTACTCTTAAGAATTCAAAATTCTTCGTGCTACCAAATACACCAAGTCCTACTAAGTAAGGTCAGCTAAATAAGCTATCGGGCCCATACCCCGAAAATGTTGGTTTATATCCTTCCCGTACTAATTAAACCTCCCATCCTCTTATTAATCTACTTCACCCTGTTCATTGGTACCGTCCTAACAATAATCAGCTCCCACTGACTCTTGATTTGAGTAGGGCTAGAAATAAACATACTAGCTATCATCCCAATCCTTACTAAAAAAACATCACCACGCCCAATAGAAGCTGCAACTAAGTATTTCCTAACCCAAGCCACAGCGTCAATAATCCTAATAATAGCAATTATTATCAACACTATAAACTCAGGACAGTGAACAGCAATAAAAACTGTCAGTTCACTATCCTCCCCCATAATACTAATTGCATTAACCGTAAAACTAGGTATAACCCCCTTCCATTTTTGAGTGCCAGAAGTCACTCAGGGAATCTCACTTACCTCTGGATTGATCTTACTAACATGACAAAAACTAGCTCCGATATCCATTCTACTACAAATAAATAATTCAATCAACTCAAACATTACCCTGTTAATCGCCTTACTATCTATTGCCATTGGGGGATGAGGAGGATTAAACCAAACACAACTACGAAAAATTCTAGCATTCTCATCAATCTCCCACATAGGCTGAATGCTCGCCATCATTACATTCAACCCCTCCGCAACTATCCTCAACCTTCTAATCTACCTACTTCTAACCTTATCTATATTCATCATAATCCTATCAATCCCTAGCACCTCTACACTAACTATATCTCACTCATGAAACAAAACACCAGTACTTACCTCAATACTCCTTACTACCCTTCTATCACTAGGAGGACTCCCACCCCTATCTGGATTCCTGCCAAAATGAATTATCATCCAAGAACTATGTAATAGCCACAACATCATTACACCAACCCTTATAGCTATCATATCTCTCCTAAACCTCTTCTTTTACATACGACTAGTTTACTCATCATCTCTAACCATGTTCCCCACAATAAACAACATAAAAATAAAATGACAACTTAACACACCAACACCACCCGCCATGATAACCCCATTGATCACAGTATCATCCATACTCCTCCCACTATCTCCTATTATCTCAACCCTAAATTAGAGGCTTAGGCTATACCAGACCAAGAGCCTTCAAAGCTCTAAGAAAACGACAACGTTTAGCCTCTGACCAACCACTAAGGACTGCAAGACTTCTCCTACATCAACTGAACGCAAATCAATTACTTTAATTAAGCTAAGTCCTCACTAGACTGGTGGGCTCCAACCCCACGAAACTTTAGTTAACAGCTAAAAACCCTATACAACTGGCTTCAATCTACTTCTCCCGCCGCCAAGAAAAAAAAGGCGGTAGAAGCCCCGGCAGAATTGAAGCTGCTCCTTTGAATTTGCAATTCAATATGATTTATCACCTCGAGGCCTGGTAAAAAGGGGATTTGACCCCTATTTTTGGATTTACAGTCCAATGCTCTACTCAGCCATTTTACCTTCTACCTACTTATGTTCATTAACCGCTGGCTCTATTCTACCAATCACAAGGACATTGGCACTTTATACTTAGTGTTCGGTGCCTGAGCGGGGATAGTGGGAACCGCCCTAAGTTTGCTAATCCGAGCAGAGCTAGGTCAGCCAGGTACTCTGCTGGGCGATGATCAAATTTATAACGTTATTGTAACAGCCCATGCATTCGTTATAATCTTTTTTATAGTTATACCAATCATAATCGGGGGCTTCGGGAACTGATTAGTACCCCTAATAATTGGAGCCCCCGACATAGCTTTCCCACGAATAAATAATATAAGTTTCTGACTTTTACCACCGTCTTTCCTTCTTCTCCTAGCCTCATCTATAGTTGAGGCCGGAGCCGGCACTGGATGAACTGTGTACCCACCTCTAGCAGGTAATCTGGCCCATGCAGGAGCCTCAGTTGATCTTACCATCTTCTCCCTTCACTTAGCAGGGGTATCCTCTATTTTAGGGGCTATTAATTTCATTACTACCGCCATTAACATAAAACCCCCTGCTATGTCTCAATACCAAACCCCACTGTTTGTCTGATCAGTCATGATCACCGCTGTATTACTACTACTATCTCTTCCAGTTCTCGCAGCAGGTATCACTATGCTGCTAACAGACCGTAACCTAAACACCACATTCTTTGATCCGGCAGGAGGAGGAGACCCAATTTTATATCAACACTTATTTTGATTTTTCGGCCATCCTGAAGTCTACATTCTAATCCTACCTGGATTCGGCATAATCTCACATATCGTATCCTTTTACTCAGGAAAAAAAGAACCATTTGGGTATATGGGCATGGTTTGGGCTATAATGTCCATTGGTTTCCTGGGCTTCATTGTGTGGGCCCACCATATATTCACAGTTGGCATAGATGTAGATACCCGAGCATACTTTACGTCCGCTACAATAATTATCGCTATCCCCACTGGAGTGAAAGTATTCAGCTGATTGGCTACTCTACATGGTGGAAATATTAAATGATCCCCAGCCATATTATGAGCTCTAGGGTTTATCTTCCTGTTTACGGTAGGAGGTCTAACCGGAATCGTATTACTCAACTCCTCATTGGATATTGTCCTTCATGACACGTATTACGTGGTGGCACACTTTCACTATGTTTTATCTATAGGAGCTGTATTTGCCATCATAGGAGGATTTGTTCATTGATTCCCGCTATTCTCTGGCTACACCTTAGATCAAACTTGAGCTAAAATTCACTTTACCATCATATTTGTAGGTGTAAATTTAACCTTCTTCCCCCAACACTTCCTTGGTTTATCAGGGATACCACGACGCTACTCTGATTACCCAGACGCATACACAATGTGAAACTCTATCTCGTCAATCGGATCCTTTATCTCCCTTACAGCAGTAGTACTAATAATTTTTATGGTTTGAGAAGCCTTTGCCTCAAAACGAGAAGTTATAATAGTAGAGCTAACTCACACAAATCTAGAATGATTGCATGGCTGCCCCCCACCTTACCACACATTCGAGGAACCCACGTACGTGAAAGCCTAGACAAGAAAGGGAGGAATCGAACCCCCTAAAATTGGTTTCAAGCCAACCCCATAACCCCATGACTTTCTTCTTATGAGATATTAGTAAAAACAATACATAACTTTGTCAAAGTTAAATTATAGGTTGAATTCCTATATATCTTCATGGCTCATCCAATACAACTTGGGTTTCAAGACGCTGCCTCCCCTATTATAGAAGAACTTTTATATTTCCACGATCACACTCTTATAATTGTATTTATAATCAGTTCACTAGTATTGTATATTATTTCCCTTATATTGTCAACTGAACTCACACATACAAGCACCATAGACGCACAAGAAGTAGAAACAGTATGAACTATCCTTCCCGCCGTAATTTTAATCTTGATTGCCCTCCCATCCCTCCGAATCCTTTACATAATAGACGAAATCAATACCCCTTCCATAACTCTAAAAACAATAGGACATCAATGGTACTGAAGCTATGAGTACACGGACTACGACAACTTGTGCTTCGACTCATATATAGTAACCACCCCTGATTTAGAACCTGGGGATCTCCGCCTACTAGAAGTTGATAACCGGGTAATCCTTCCCACAGAGATATCTATCCGAATACTCATCTCTTCTGAAGACGTCCTTCACTCATGAACAGTTCCAGCCTTAGGAATTAAAACTGACGCAATCCCTGGGCGCCTAAACCAAGCCACCCTTATAACTTCTCGACCAGGAATTTATTATGGGCAATGCTCCGAAATCTGCGGATCCAATCACAGCTTTATGCCAATCGTATTAGAACTAGTACCTCTAAAGTACTTTGAAGAGTGACTACTTAAATCTCTCTAGATCACTGTGAAGCTAATAAGCGTTAACCTTTTAAGTTAAAGATTGAAAGTTATAAGAACTGTCCACAGTGAATGCCACAACTAGATACATCAACATGGACTATCACTATCATGTCTATAATTCTAACACTTTTTATTTTATTCCAACTAAAACTGTCAAAATTTATATACCCTACGAACCCTACCAAAAAACTCACAAAACCACACAAGCTAGAAAGCCCATGAGAGATAAAATGGACCAAAACTTATTTGCCTCATTCATTACCCCTACAATAGCTGGCCTGCCCATTGTAATTTTTATTGTAATATTCCCATACATTATAATCTCAGCCCCTACACGATTAATTAGCAACCGAATAACCTCTATACAACAATGACTTATTCAGCTAATCTTAAAACAACTAATAGTGACTCACAATACAAAAGGACGAACTTGATCATTAATGCTTATCTCACTTATCATTTTTATCGGTTCAACTAATCTACTAGGTCTACTACCCCACACTTTTACACCAACAACCCAGCTTTCAATGAATCTCGCTATAGCTATCCCACTATGAGCAGCTACTGTAATTACAGGTTTCCGACACAAAACCAAAGCGTCCCTAGCACACTTCCTGCCCCAGGGAACCCCTCCCTTGCTAATCCCCATACTAGTCCTTATCGAAACCATTAGCCTCTTAATTCAACCTATAGCCCTAGCCGTGCGACTAACAGCTAACATCACAGCAGGACATCTCCTTATACACCTTATCGGAGGCGCTACACTAGCAATTTCATCAATTAGCTCAGTCGCGGCCTCAATCACATTTATCATCCTCATCCTACTATCAATCCTAGAGTTCGCAGTAGCTCTTATCCAAGCATACGTATTTACACTGCTAGTCAGCCTTTACCTACACGACAATACATAATGACCCATCAAACACATACCTACCACATGGTAAATCCTAGTCCATGGCCACTGACAGGTGCCATCTCAGCACTACTTATAACATCTGGCCTTATCATATGATTCCATTTTAATTCCATAACCCTACTGACCCTGGGACTACTAACCAATACTCTGACAATACTACAATGATGACGAGACATTGTACGAGAAGGAACATTTCAAGGCCACCACACCCCAACAGTACAAAAAGGGCTTCGTTATGGAATAGTATTATTCATTATCTCCGAAATTTTCTTCTTCGCCGGGTTTTTCTGGTCATTTTACCACTCAAGCCTAGCCCCAACTCCAGAGCTTGGAGGATGCTGGCCTCCAACAGGAATTAACCCCTTAAACCCCTTAGATGTTCCATTATTAAACACAGCAGTCCTTTTAGCCTCAGGTGTATCAATCACCTGAGCACACCATAGCCTAATAGAAGGTAATCGAAAACATATGATGCAAGCTTTATTTATCACCATTGCCCTAGGCCTATACTTCACACTCTTACAAGCATCAGAATATTTCGAAACCCCATTCACCATCTCAGATGGCGTTTACGGCTCTACATTCTTCATAGCAACAGGCTTTCATGGCTTACACGTTATCATTGGATCCAGCTTTCTAACCGTGTGCCTCATCCGTCAACTTAATTATCACTTCACATCCAACCACCATTTCGGATTTGAAGCTGCAGCATGATACTGACACTTCGTAGACGTAGTCTGACTATTCCTTTATGTATCTATCTACTGATGAGGTTCATGCTCTTTTAGTACAACTAGTACAATTGACTTCCAATCAATAGGATTTGGTAAATAACCAAAAGAGAGCAATTAATACAATAATTATACTAATCACTAACACATCTTTGGCCTCAGTGCTAGTATTGCTAGCATTCTGACTTCCTCAACTAAACATTTACACGGAAAAATATAGCCCCTACGAGTGTGGATTTGACCCAACAGGCTCTGCCCGCCTACCCTTCTCCATAAAATTTTTCCTAGTAGCCATCACATTCCTATTATTTGACTTAGAAATCGCCCTACTTCTTCCACTACCATGAGCTATCCAAACACACATGCTAAATCTAATACTCACCATAACTTTCCTCTTAATCCTAATTCTAGCCCTTGGGTTAGCCTATGAATGAATCCAAAAAGGACTAGAATGACAAGAATATGGTAATTAGTTTAAATAAAACAAATGATTTCGACTCATTAGATTATGTACATCAGCCATAATTACCATATGCCATTAATCTCCACAAATATTCTTCTAGCTTTTATCACTGCCCTGCTAGGAGTACTGATTTATCGATCACACCTCATGTCGTCCCTACTATGTCTAGAAGGGATGATACTATCAATATTTATTTTAGTTAGCCTAACAACCATGAACCTTCATTTTACGCTAGCCAACATTGCTCCCCTCATCCTCCTAGTATTCGCCGCCTGCGAAGCTGCCGTAGGCCTTGCACTTCTAGTAATGGTATCCAACACCTACGGCATAGACTACATCCAGAACCTAAACCTCCTGCAATGCTAAAAATCATCATCCCGACTATTATACTAGTTCCAGTGACCTGGTTATCTCATCACCGCACACTGTGAATCAATGTAACAGTCCATAGCCTTATAATTAGCTCAATCAGCCTCCACCTACTCCACCAACCTATTAATAATCTCAACTTCACCCTAATGTACTTCTCCGACACCCTATCTACCCCCCTCCTTATCCTCACAACATGACTACTTCCACTAATAATTCTAGCTAGCCAACACCACCTACGCAAAGAACCACTAGTTCGAAAAAAACTCTATATTTTAATACTAATCACCTTACAAACACTCTTAGTTATGACATTCACAGCCTCCGAATTGATCTTATTTTACATCTTATTCGAAGCTACACTAATCCCAACCCTAGTTATCATCACCCGATGGGGAAATCAGACAGAACGATTAAACGCTGGATTATATTTCCTGTTCTACACACTACTAGGATCACTCCCCTTATTAATTATTTTACTCTACACCCAAAACCTCGCAGGGTCACTAAATCTATCTATCTTACCTCTGTATCACCAAAACATGCTGACCCCTTCATGATCTAGTGACCTTGCATGAATCGCATGCATAATGGCATTCATAGTAAAAATACCCCTATATGGCACACACCTGTGACTTCCAAAAGCCCACGTGGAAGCTCCAATTGCCGGATCCATAGTTTTAGCAGCTATCCTCCTAAAGTTAGGAGGCTATGGTATAATACGAATCACCACTATTCTCACTCCACTAACAAACATAATAGCCTACCCTTTCATTACCCTTTCTTTATGGGGCATAGTCATAACAAGCTCCATCTGCTTACGACAAACAGACCTAAAATCACTAATCGCATACTCCTCAGTAAGCCACATGGCCCTGGTAATTGTAGCAATCCTTACCCAGACCCCGTGAAGTTTCATAGGAGCAACAGCCCTAATAATCGCCCATGGCCTAACATCATCCATGATATTCTGCCTAGCTAACTCAAACTACGAACGCATTCACAGCCGAACTATGATCCTAGCCCGAGGCTTACAAACACTACTCCCCCTCATAGCACTCTGATGACTAACAGCAAGTCTCACCAATCTAGCTTTACCCCCATCAATCAACCTTGTTGGAGAACTCCTAATTATTATCACCGCATTCACATGATCAAAACTAACTATCCTACTCACGGGCCTTAATGTACTAATTACAGCCCTTTACTCCCTTTACATGTTTACCATAACCCAACATGGCAAATCCACATTTCACACCCACAACATTAAACCATCTTTCACACGAGAAAACACCTTGATATCATTACACGTTCTCCCCTTGCTATCTTTATCCCTTAACCCTAAAATTATCTTAGGGCTAACACTATGTAAATATAGTTTAACAAAAACATTAGATTGTGAATCTAACAATAGAAGACTTAACCCTCTTATTTACCGAGAAAGATGCAAGAACTGCTAATTCATGCACCCGTGCATAAAAACATGGCTTTCTTAACTTTTAAAGGATGGGAGCCATCCGTTGGTCTTAGGAGCCAAAAAATTGGTGCAACTCCAAATAAAAGTAATTAACACACTACTACCTACAATGGCTACCACTTCATTAATCATTCTAACTTTGCCCATTATTCTGTCAACAACCAAAATGAACAATACCCCTTTCCCAAATCTTGTTAAACTATCAATTTCACACGCCTTTTCTGTCAGCCTAATTCCAGCTCTTCTCTTTGTTTTCTCAGGCCAAGACTCAGTCATTACAAATTGACACTGAATAACAATCCAAACCCTAAAACTATCCACAAGCCTAAAATTAGACTATTTCTCCATCTTATTTATACCTGTAGCACTATTCGTCACATGGTCCATTATAGAATTTTCAATATGATACATACACTCTGACCCTCAGATAAATAAGTTTTTCAAGTATCTTCTTTTATTCCTCATTACAATAACCATCTTAGTCACCTCCAACAACCTATTCCAACTCTTCATTGGATGAGAAGGAGTGGGCATTATATCTTTCCTTTTGATCGGATGGTGATACGGGCGCACAGACGCCAACACAGCAGCCCTACAAGCCATCTTGTTTAACCGCATTGGAGACATTGGTTTTATCCTATCAATAACCTGATTCTTACTACACTCCAACTCATGAGAAATCCAACAAATATTTATCACATACCCCAACACTAGCATTTTACCCCTTGCAGGCCTTTTACTGGCAGCCACAGGCAAATCTGCTCAATTTGGCCTACACCCATGGCTCCCATCAGCAATAGAAGGCCCTACCCCTGTCTCGGCCCTCCTACACTCTAGCACAATAGTAGTGGCAGGAGTATTCCTCCTTATTCGATTCTACCCTCTACTAGATAACAGCAAGACAATGCAGACTATAACCTTATGCTTGGGCGCCATCACAACCCTGTTTACAGCTATCTGTGCTCTAACACAAAACGACATTAAAAAAATCGTAGCATTCTCCACTTCAAGCCAACTAGGACTTATAATAGTTACCATCGGCATCAACCAACCACACCATGCTTTCCTTCACATTTGTACGCACGCCTTCTTCAAGGCCATGTTATTTATATGCTCTGGCTCTATTATCCACAACCTAAACGACGAACAAGATATCCGAAAAATGGGAGGCCTACTTAACACTCTGCCTTTTACCGCATCTTCTCTAATAATTGGTAGCCTGGCCCTAACAGGCATGCCTTTCCTAACAGGATTCTACTCCAAAGACCTAATCATCGAAACAGCAAACACGTCTAACACCAACGCCTGAGCCCTACTAATTACTTTAACTGCCACCTCCCTTACAGCTGTATACAGCACACGAATCATCTTCTTTGCTCTCCTAGGACAACCACGCTTCCCCCCAACAATCGTCATCAATGAAAACAACCCCTTACTAACTAACCCAATTAAGCGCCTAGCAATCGGCAGCATTTCCGCAGGCTACCTCATCTCTAATAACATCCCACCTATAACAACCCCTCAAATGACAATACCCCTATACCTTAAACTCACCGCCATAATAATTACAATCCTAGGCTTCTCCCTGGCAATAGAAATAAACTTTATTACTACAAACCTAAAATTTAAGCACGCCCGCGCTCCACACACTTTCTCCAATTCCTTAGGGTATTTCCCAATTACAATCCACCGCCTACTACCTAATTTAGATCTAAAATCAAGTCAAAACATATCCTCCACCCTACTAGATCTAATCTGACTAGAAAAATCTATACCCAAAAACCTAGCACAAGTGCAACTATACGCATCAAAAACTGTATCTAACCAAAAAGGCCTAATTAAATTGTATTTCTCCTCTTTTCTAATCTCTACCCTATTCGCCTTAACCCTAATAATTTAATTCCCCCGAGTAATCTCAATAATGATAAAAATACTAACAAACAAAGACCACCCGGCCACTACTAAGAACCAATTCCCACAACTATACAAGGCACCAGTACCTGCGGACTGCATACGAAAAGGCCCAATTCCACTAACATCATAAACCTCCCAATCCCCTACCCCATCAAAATTCATCACTGCCCCCATTTCAACATAGTAATCACCCGCCAATAAAACCAAAATCATCTCCACAGCCATACCTAACACCAGAGCCCCTAAAATTCCAACACTCGAACCTCAAGACTCAGGGTACTCCTCAGTAGCCATGGCTGTTGTATAACCAAACACCACTAACATCCCACCTAAATAAACTAAAAACACCATTAACCCCATAAAAGACCCCCCAAAACCCATAACAATACCACAACCCACCCCTCCACTAATAATCAAACCAAACCCCCCGTAAATAGGAGAAGGCTTTGAAGAAAACCCCACAAACCCTAGAACAAACAACACACTTAACAACGACACTAAATATATCATTATTCCTACATGGAATCTAACCACGACCAATGACATGAAAAATCATCGTTGTATTTCAACTATAAGAACCCAATGACTAACATTCGAAAAAATCATCCGCTAATAAAAATTATCAACCACTCATTTATTGATCTCCCTGCACCATCTAACATCTCATCTTGATGAAACTTCGGTTCATTACTGGGACTATGTCTGACAATCCAAATTGTTACAGGACTATTCCTTGCCATACACTATACATCAGACACTACCACAGCATTCTCCTCTGTAGCACATATTTGCCGGGATGTAAATTACGGCTGAATCATCCGCTATATTCATGCCAACGGAGCATCAATATTCTTCTTCTGCCTGTTCATCCACATCGGCCGCGGACTTTACTATGGATCTTTCACCCTTTTGGACACTTGAAACATCGGAATCATACTACTAATTGCAGTAATAGCCACAGCATTCATAGGCTATGTACTCCCATGAGGACAAATATCATTCTGAGGTGCCACCGTCATCACCAACCTACTATCGGCAATCCCCTATATTGGCACAAACCTAGTTGAATGGGTCTGAGGAGGCTTCTCAGTAGATAAAGCCACACTCACACGATTCTTCGCCTTCCACTTTATCCTCCCCTTCATCGTCGCTGCTCTAGTTGTGATTCACCTCATCTTTCTACATGAAACAGGCTCAAATAATCCATCAGGAATCTCATCAGACTCAGATAAGATTCCATTTCACCCCTACTACTCACTTAAAGACCTCCTAGGAGTGGTTTTCCTATTAGCAACCCTATCTATTCTAGTCTTATTCTCCCCTGACCTCCTAGGAGACCCCGACAACTATACCCCCGCCAACCCCTTAGTCACCCCTCCACATATCAAACCAGAATGATATTTTCTATTCGCCTACGCCATCCTTCGATCAATCCCCAACAAACTAGGAGGAGTTTTGGCACTAGCTATATCCATCCTAATCCTGGCCCTAATCCCTCACCTCCACACAGCTAAACAACGAAGCATAATATTTCGTCCACTAAGTCAATGCCTATTCTGAGTGCTAGTAGCCAACCTACTAACCCTAACCTGAATCGGAGGGCAACCCGTTGAAAACCCCTTCATCATTATTGGACAAACAGCGTCAATCCTTTACTTCCTAACCATCCTAATTCTAATACCACTAACAAGCCTATTTGAAAACAAACTACTCAAATGAAGAAATAGCCCTAGTAGTATAACACCATTACCCCGGTCTTGTAAACCGAAAACGGAGCACCCGCTCCCTAGGACAACTCAAGGAAGAAGACCTTACATCCTCACCTTCAACACCCAAAGCTGACATTCTAATTAAACTACTCCTTGAAGAAACTTTCTACACAACTCAAATACTCAACAACCGCACCTGCCTCCCTATGTACTTCGTGCATATTATGTATATCCCCATTAATTATGGTACAGTAATATATATGTTTAATCATACATAAAGTACATATATGTATAATAGTACATTAAGACCCTGTCCCCATGCGTATAAGCATGTACCTACTTGTATATGTCGTACATAGTACATGAACTCCTTAATCGGACATAGCACATTCAAGTCAAATCATTTCTCGAAAACATGCATATCACCTCCAATAGCCCACTCGCTTAACCACCAGGCCGCGTGAAACCACCAACCCGCTAAACAGGTATCCCTCTTCTCGCTCCGGGCCCATTAAACTTGGGGGTAGCTAAAATGAAACTTTATCAGACATCTGGTTCTTACCTCAGGGCCATAAGCCGAAGATCGCCCACACTTTCCTCTTAAATAAGACATCTCGATGGATTAATTACTAATCAGCCCATGCCTAACATAACTGTGCTGTCATGCCCCTGGTATCTTTTAATTTACGGGTATGCTTGGACTCACCTAGGCCTCCCGGCCTGCGCGCAGACCACTTATTGTAGACGAGCCTAACGTGTACCTCCTCCACCCCCATAATAGATCAACAAGGTCATATGGTCCATGCTAGAAGGACATAGATTTGGGTGTTATACATTCAACTAAGTCTTACATTCATATTACACAGGTGTTAATCAGTTAATGCTTTCAGGACATAAATACGTATACACATACGTATACACATACGTATACACATACGTATACACATACGTATACACATACGTATACACATACGTATACACATACGTATACACATACGTATACACATACGTATACACATACGTATACACATACGTATACACATACGTATACACATACGTATACACATACGTATACACATACGTATACACATACGTATACACATACGTATACACATACGTATACACATACGTATACACATACGTATACACATACGATTACGCAATTACATGCTATGATTATATGCGCAAACCCCCCTACCCCCCATTGCTAATCCGTTAAGGCTCATTTTTGCCAAACCCCAAAAACAAAAACTCAACGCCACAGAATTAGCTCCAACTCAGGCCCGCCTTGACAGACCTGATCCCACTCTTTTCCATAACAAATTTTATGTATTCAATACTAGCATGATACTTTTGACTTCTCGCCCCCTATTGAGTAAAAATTTTTTTTATTTTTCTCATGACTCCATAACAAAAGCACCCCATATATAAATGAC